CTTTTTTCTGTATAACAGGATTATTAATTTCTCGTTGGATTTATTCGGGACATTTTCCACTAAGTGATTTATACGAATCGTTAATTTTTCTTTCATGGAGTTTTTCCTTTATTTATATAGTTTCATATTTCAAAAAAAACCAAAATATTCTAAGCACAATAATTGGGCCAAGTGCTATTTTTTCCCAGGGCTTTGCTACTTCAGGTCTTTTAACTGAAATACACGAATCGACAATCTTAGTACCCGCTCTTCAATCCGAGTGGCTAATAATGCACGTAAGTATGATGATATTAGGCTATGCGGCCCTTTTATGTGGATCATTATTATCAGTATCACTTCTAGTCATTACAGTTAGAAAAAAGAGAAAGCTTTTTTCTACGAGTAATCATTTATTGAATTTAAATGAGTCATTTTTCCTTGGCGAAATCGAATACATGAATGAACAAAGGGATTTTTTCCAAAAAACTTCTTTTTTTTTCGCAAGGAATTATTATAGATCACAGTTGATTCAAAAATTGGATTATTGGAGTTATCGAGTTATTAGTCTAGGATTTATCTTTTTAACCATAGGAATTCTTTCTGGAGCAGTATGGGCTAACGAAGCATGGGGATCCTATTGGAGTTGGGACCCAAAGGAAACTTGGGCTTTTATTACTTGGATCATATTTTCAATTTATTTACATACTCGAACAAATATAAAACTGAAGGGTACAAATTCAGCAATTGTGGCGTCTATTGGATTTCTTATAATTTGGATATGCTATTTTGGAGTCAATCTATTAGGAATAGGACTACATAGTTATGGTTCATTTACATTAACATCTAAGTGAATTCAAAAAAAGAAAAAGGGGGGTTATTACAAATAGCAATAAAAGGGTGTACAACGCAGATCAGATAAAAAAACTTTGTGTTAATTGGCGAGAGCCTGTCGAATCATATATGATTCGACAGGCTCTTTGTCATTGTACCATTTTACAACGAACGCTTTTGTACATAATAAGATTTATAAATTATCTAAAAAAAGAATTAGATAGAATAACTTCAACCTTTTCAACTGATAGTGAAAGAACGAAATCGGGGTACATACCAATACCGAGTACGGGTAAAAAAATAGAAACCGAAAGAAATAACTCTCGCGGTCCAGAATCAAAAAAATAAGAGTCTGGGCCATTAAATATCTTGTATCCATAAAACATCTGTCGTAACATAGATAATAAATAAATAGGAGTTAATATCATTCCAATTGCCATTACAAAAGTAATTGGGAGTTTTGTCATTAAAAGATATTTTGGACTAGTAATTAGTCCAAAAAAAACTATTAATTCAGCAACAAAACCACTCATGCCAGGTAATGCAAGGGAGGCCATCGAAAAGCTACTGAACATCGTGAATATTTTTGGCATTGGAATACCTATTCCGCCCATTTCGTCAAGATAAACAAGACGTATTCTATCATAAGTTGTTCCGGCCAAGAAAAAAAGCGCCGCGCCAATAAATCCATGAGAGATTATTTGTAAAAGGGCTCCGTTGAGTCCCATATCTGTGATAGAACCAATTCCTATAATTATGAAACCCATATGAGATACAGAGGAATAGGCTATTCTTTTTTTTAAATTCCGTTGGCCGAGAGATGTTGAAGCCGCATAGATTATTTGCATTCCGCCTACTACCATTAACCAAGGGGAAAATATAGAATGAGCATGAGGAAATAATTCCATATTGATCCGAACTAATCCATACGCTCCCATTTTTAATAAGATTCCGGCTAGAAGCATACAAGTACTATAATGTGCTTCTCCATGGGTATCGGGTAACCATATATGTAGGGGTATGATTGGCAATTTGACAGCAAAAGCAAGAAAAAATCCAATATAAAATAGTATTTCCAAGTTCACAGGATAGGACCGGTTGGCTAATATTTCAAAATTTAATGTTGGTTCAGTAGAACTATATAAACCGATACCCAGAACTCCCATTAAAAGAAAAACAGAACCCCCCGCCGTGTACAAAATAAATTTTGTAGCTGAGTACAGACGTTTTTTTCCTCCCCACATCGATACAAGTAGATAAACAGGAATTAATTCTAACTCCCACATGAGGAAAAAAAGTAAAAGATCTCTAGAAGAAAATAATCCTATTTGCCCACTGTACATTGCTAACATCAGGAAATGAAATAATCGAGAATCTCGAGTAACCGGCCAAGCCGCTAAAGTAGCTAAAGTGGTGATGAATCCCGTCAGTAAAATGGGTCCTATAGAGAGTCCGTCTATTCCTAATCTCCAATGGAAATCCAAAAAATGGATCCATTTATAATCCTCCATTAGTTGAATTAGTGGATCATCCGATTGAAAATGATAGCAGAATGCATAAGTCGTTAGAAGAAGTTCTAATATACACATACATATAGTATACCAGCGTATTACTCTATTTCCCCTGTGTGGAAGAAAAAAAATGAAGCAACCCACAAATATTGGTAAAACTACAATTATTGTTAAGCAAGGAAAATGGTTCGTGGTAAAGACAAGATACACTTGGGCCAGAAAAATCCGTGCTCAAAATCAAATTGAATTGAGCACGGATTTTTTCGATAAAAAAAAAAAAAAAGAAAATGGATTCAAGTAGATTTTTATGGAATGTATCAATAAGCTAGACCCATACTGCGAGTTGTTTCATGCCATAAATAAACCCGAACGCTCAAAAAATCCGTTGGACAGGCGGATTCACATCTCTTACAACCAACACAGTCCTCGGTTCTTGGAGCAGAGGCGATTTGTTTAGCTTTACATCCGTCCCAGGGTATCATTTCTAATACATCCGTGGGGCACGCCCGGACACATTGAGTACATCCTATACATGTATCATAAATCTTTACTGAATGTGACATTGCATCTATACGTTTTTGAACGCCATAAATTTTCGGTCTAGTAAACTAACTTATAAATGAATCCTATAGTTAGATACCAGACGAATCAATGAGTGATAAGAATCAATTTACTTCCGAATTGATTTATGAGGGAGGGCCAAAATACTTTGATTTCTTATGTTTTTGCAACTACGATTATACCCTACTATAGACATATCAAACCCGCTAATGCGAATTTTAATTTATTTATTAATATTCAAAATGAGCATTTATATGATTAATACTATTTATTCAACAAATTGGATTGGTTAATACGAGTTGATTTTCTGTTACGATAAATTGATGAAACAATAGCCGATCCGATAGCTGCTTCAGCGGCTGCAATAGTTATAACAAAAATTGAGAAAATATCTCCTCTTAATTGACGATTATCAAAAATATCAGAAAATGTGACAAAATTGATATTAACTGAATTTAATATAAGTTCAAGACACATAAGGGCTCTAACCATATTTCGACTTGTGATTAATCCATAGATACCAATAGAAAATAAGTAAGCACTCAAAACAAGTATATGTTCGAGCATCATTAACCAACTCCTTATCAATTTTGATTCATTTTTAATCTGAACAATAATTCAATCGATTCGATTCTAAGAAATATGGAATAATGGAATAGATTGGTAAGAGATCAATATAAAATTAAAGTCTTTTTATTCGATTTTTTTAGACAGAAATTCAAATTAACGAATTATAACATTCCTTTTGCGTTGATTCTATTTGAATTACTCATTTTAAAGATTTCTTATTGGCGAGCTATAGCAATAGCACCTATTAAAGCGACTAAAAGAATTATTGAAATGAGTTCAAATGGAAGAAAAAAATCTGTTGCTAAATGAATTCCAATTTGTTGACTATTACTTATCAAATCTTGTTCTAGAATCTGATTTGATTTTGTAGTCCAAATGATCCCATACCAGGACGTATCTGGAATAGTAGTAATTAGTGAAATAAAAAGACTTGTACAAACTAGTGAAGTAACTCCATCCCCAACGGTCCAAAGATGAAAATCTTTGTAATATTCTGACCCATTCATGAACATCACAGCAAAAATGATTAAAACGTTTATAGCTCCTACATAAATAAGGAGCTGCGCAGCAGCTACAAAATAGGAGTTGGATAGAATATAGAATAAGGATATACAAAAAAGAACCCATCCCAACGAAAAGGCCGAATAAATTGGATTCGGAAGTAATACTACTGCCAGACTTCCTAATATAAGACCCAATCCCAGAAAGACTAAAAGAAAATCATGTAGTGGTCCAGGTAAATCCATTTGATTTTATAAAAAAAATCGAAATATTTCATGCCTTTTTTGACCTGACCAGGAAAAACGAAGTTATCCTTTTTTTTTTTAGGATACTTCTTAATTGAATGAAATTGGAACGGGGTTGATTTGGATTGATGTAAATACAGTTATTGGACTACTCTTATTATCGAAGCAATCGAAGCAGAGGTTCAAACTTTATATTTTCAAATCATTATTCGAATAGAAATCCATTTTTAATCAAAAATAAGCCGCGATTTTCACCGACCAGCCGTTCTTTTGTATTGACCAAGCAAAAACCTCATCAAAAACCTCATTCCTTTCTTTAGATCCAAAACCTATAAAGCTTTTGTAATTTGAATTTGTAAATGTTTTGTGAATAGAAGGTTTTATACATTTTTTATTTGAGGTAAATTCAAAGAAATTGTTCGAATTGTGTAATCTTCAATTATTGATACCGGTAACCGACCTAAAGCAATTTGATTATAATTCAATTCGTGACGATCATAGGCAGAAAGTTCATATTCTTCAGTCATTGATAAACAATTTGTTGGACAATACTCAACGCAATTACCGCAAAATATACAGATTCCAAAATCAATACTGTAATTAAGTAATCGTTTCTTTCGAATATCAGTTTGAAATTTCCAATCTACAACGGGTAGATCTATAGGACATACACGAACACATACTTCACAAGCAATGCATTTATCAAATTCAAAGTGGATTCGGCCCCGGAAACGTTCGGATGTGATCAATTTTTCGTAGGGGTATTGAATAGTTACAGGTAAACGATTCGCGTGGGACAAGGTGATCATGAAACCTTGACCAATGTACCTGGCAGCTCGTATTGTTTGTTGACCGGAGTTTAAGAACTGAGTTAGCATAGGGAACATATCTGAATATCTATAAATAATTTTACTTTTTTCTTTCTCTTGTTTGAGACAAGTTATAAAGAAAAGCCTATTCTATTTCTATTCCTTTACAGTGAAAGAAGTTGGGACGAAGTTGTTAATAATAGATTACCGAGAGAAATTGGTAAAAGGAATTTCCATCCAAGATTTAAAAGTTGGTCCATTCTCAGTCTCGGTAAAGTCCATCTTGTTGCAATAGAAATGAACAAGAATAAATAAGTTTTAGCTAATGTAATAAAGATACCGATTATTGTTCCAAAAACTTGACTTCTTTTATTTATGTCAAAAAGCTCAGGAACGAGTAGGTATGGAATAGAAAGATTCCAACCCCCCAAGTAAAGAACTGTTACAAATAATGAAGAAACGAGTAGATTTAGATACGAAGCAACATAAAATAAACCAAATTTGATACCTGAATATTCGGTTTGATAACCTGCTACTAATTCTTCTTCTGCTTCTGGTAAATCAAAAGGTAATCTCTCACACTCGGCTAGAGAAGAAATCAGAAAAACAATAAACCCTATAGGTTGACGCCATAAATTCCATCCCCAAAAACCATATTTTGATTGCGCTTCAACTATATCAACTGTACTTAAACTGTTAGATAATCCTAGTCGACGCTAACATCACCGTTCCCGTCGCTATTACAGAACCGTACATGAGATTTTCACCTCATACGGCTCCTCATAGGTCAGAAATAAATCTAAGGACCTTTCAACATTATTTCTCTTGATGTGTTTGTAGGATCTATATAGAATCAAATTATTATCCTAGGTCCTAGAATTAGACCAATGGAATTCTGTCTGCTAGATTTTGAATAAAAAAGTGCTTCTGAATTGATCTCATCTTTTAAGAATTTTTATTTTTCTTTGTTGATTAATAACTTTATCCTTGAATGAAAAAATACTTTTTAGAGAATATCGCATAGATATTTCAACCTATCATTTTCTCACTTTTGATTACGAAAAAGAATTACATATTGCATTACATAACAAGAATTTTATTTCTGTAAATAAAATTGAAATAGTCAGGAATAAAAAAAAGATCTCTTTTTGCAATTCTCGTTTTTGGATTTGAGTTCGTTCCTATTCTCCTTTCTCAGAAAAGGCACATTACCCAAAGTAAAAGATTTCGTCGTTTTTAATAGTTATTTACTTAATTGGTGGATAGGAACATACTCTGGATGAAATCGTGGGGAGTACTTCTTAAGAATTTCTACCAACTTAAAGCCCCAATTCGAATTACTTTTCTATAAAAAAAATATCCTGTTGGATAATTTACAGAATCTCCATTACTACTCCTTTGTGTATCTTGGTCTTCCTAACCATCCACTCGTTTTTTTTGAATCTCTCATTTAGGGTAATACGTCTATCGTAATAGTATAGTAAAAACCCCATACGGTTGATCTTTTGAACCCGCTTCAAGACAAAATGACTAATCAATCAATCTTGGGATAAACAGTCTTGACTGCTTATTTTTACTTTGACTTACTTCTTGTACATAGGAAATGAGATTCAATTCCTTTAACAGCAAAATTTTAAGCCGTTTTATTTCACTCATATAACTATCTGGTTTAATTCATCAACCCAATAATGAATAAAAAAATGGATATTCCAACCATTTCACTTTCTTGCTAGAAAGAAAATCAATAGGGGAAATTTTATGTCTCACCGAATCACACGTAGAGATATTGATAATACACATAGGGTTAATGGTATTTCATAACTAATTGATTGAGCAGCAGCCCTTAATCCACCTAAAAAGGAATATTTATTATTTGATCCATATCCCGACATAAGAAGTCCAACGGGAGCAAGACTTGAAACAGCAATCCATAAGAAAACACCAATACTAAGATCGGCTAGAATAAAGCGATAGCTAAAAGGAATTACTGAATAACTTAGTAAAATGGATATGACTGCTATGGATGGCCCGAGACTGAATAAACGAGTATCTCCTCTAGATGGAAGAATATTTTCTTTGAAAAGTAGTTTTGTACCATCTGCTAAAGCTTGAAGAATTCCGAAAGGACCCGCGTATTCGGGTCCAATACGTTGTTGTATCCCTGCAGATATTTCTCTTTCTAACCAAACAATTACTAGTACACCTAGTGTGATTCCTAATACAAGAATGAAAATAGGGATAAGCATCCATATCATCCCATAGACTTCTTTTAAGGATCCCAATCTGAAAAAAGAATTGATAGCTTGTATTTTTGTTGTATCAATTATCATTTCAACGATCAACTTCTCCCATAATAATATCTATGCTACCTAGTATCGTCATAATATCAGCCAATTTCATTCTTTTAACTAACTGCGGAAGAATTTGCAAGTTGATAAAACCAGGCGGTCTAATTTTCCATCTCCAAGGAAAAACACTCCGATCTCCTATCAGAAAAATTCCTAATTCTCCTTTTGGTGCTTCGACTCTTACATAAAGTTCTTGCTTGGACAATTCAAAAGTAGGAGAAGGTTTTTTACTAATAAATCGATATTCAAAATCATTCCATTCAGGGCCTTTTATTCTATCAAAGCGGCGGCTTTCTAAATTCTCATAGGGTCCCCCTGGAATTCCTTCCAGAGCCTGCTGGATAATTTTTATAGATTCTGTCATTTCGCCAATTCGTACTAAATACCGAGCTAATGAATCCCCCTCTTTTTGCCATTGAATCTCCCAATCAAATTCCTCGTAACACTCATAACGATCAACTTTACGAAGATCCCATTGTATTCCGGAAGCTCGTAGCGTTGGTCCCGATAAACCCCAGTTTAGTGCCTCTTCTCCGCCAATAATGCCTACGCCCTCAACCCGTTCTAAAAAAATAGGATTCCGTGTAATAAGCTTTTGATATTCAGCAACCCCGGTTAAAAAATAATCGCAAAAATCCAAACATTTATCTATCCAGCCATGAGGTAGATCAGCAGCGACTCCTCCGATACGAAAAAAATTATGCATCATGCGCATGCCGGTAGCCGCTTCAAATAGGTCATATATCAATTCTCGTTCTCGAAAAATATAGAAGAAAGGAGTCTGCGCCCCAATATCTGCCATAAAAGGACCAAGCCATAACAAATGGGAAGCGATACGACTCAACTCCAACATAATAGCTCTGATATAGCTAGCCCTTTTAGGTACTTGAATATTCCCTAGCTGTTCGGGCCCGTTTACGGTTATTGCTTCTGTGAACATAGTAGCTAAATAATCCCAACGTGTTACATAAGGCAAATATTGTATAATTGTTCGATTTTCCGCAATTTTCTCCATCCCTCTATGTAAATAACCCAATACTGGTTCACAGTTAATAACATCTTCACCATCGAGAGTAACGATCAGTCGAAGAACACCATGCATTGATGGGTGGTGAGGGCCCATATTGACTATCATGAGGTCTTTTCTTGTAGTTGGTGGAATCATAAGTTTTTCTCGAGTCATTCTTCCATGCATTGCTGAAAGTAAAAAGAAAGAAGTTCATCAAAATTTAAACGACTAAGCTCAAATGGTCTCACGCTTCAAATTAACGAGTTTTTATCTCTCGAATATCCAACTCCTCAATTAATTCTTTATAGCGCCCCCTATTTATTTTTGACAAATAGGCCAGCAGTCGTTGACGTTTTCCCAAAATTTTTCGCAAACCTCGCTGAGATGAAAAGTCTTTTTTGTGCAATTCCAAATGTGAAGTGAGTTTCCTTATTTTAGTGGTGAAACTGAATACTTGAAATTCAACAGACCCCCTGGTTTCTTTGTTTTCTTTTTGAGAAATAACCGAAATCGATGAATTTTTGACCATAAAAAAACGCCCCTTGCCCTTTTTACAGATATGGATTTTACCGATCAGTAATAATAATGCCATTAATTTGAATGTGGTATATACAAGAATCTAATCAAAATTTCTTTATGAACTCCTAATTTCCTGAATTCAAATCAATCAATCCAATTTTGAATTGGTTTTCTATAGGAATAGAAAAGGTTGGTACATTTTTGGATCGAAGAATTTAGACCTAAAATAAAGAAGGTTCCGTTGATTCATTTCGAGATCGAATTCAGACATTATTCATTTGATATTGGATAATAGAATGAAATGTGAGATAAGACATCTGATCTGTGTATTTGTTTGCTTTCATATACCCTATTATATATATAGGGTATAGGATATACAGAAAAGTGTATTATCAAAAAATTTTCAATCGTGGATACATCTGTATCCTTAACATACCGAAACGGCTGCCATTATTGGTATCAAACCAATAACGATTCATACAAGCTAAATCTTCTAATCGATAATTAGGCCAAAGAAAGAGCTTTAATTTCATTAATTGATTTTTATCTCTATCAAGATGGTTATTGTCATGTAAAACTTGGCTGCTGTTTTTTACGTTCCAAAATACCGGATTTGGATCTATATAATTTCTCTTTTTTGAATTGAAACAAATTAGAATTCTCAATTTTCTACGACGTCTAAAGGATAAAATATTTTCGGGAACAAGTAAATCAAAATTATTGTTAGAAGCATGTCCTTGCTCTTGGTATTTTTGATGCTTATTCTTATGAACCAACGAAATACCCACGGTTTGATACATAATAAATTGCCCATCTTTTTGTTCAGACAGACGAATAGGTTCTAGAATCAATACTCCCTTCTTCATAAATTCTGAAAGAGTTAAATTCTTATTAATCATCATTATATCCAAACTCAGTTGTTTCTTTTGAATCGAGGATATAGTAATTTTTTGTGAATCTATCAGTTTACGCAGGAGACAATATACATTGATATTATTGATCAGTCTTTCATTCAAAGTCTCATCCCATCGCAATTGAAAAAGCAAATAACGTTTCATGAACAAACGGAGTTCTGCTTTCGTGTATTGTTTTTTATTTTTCCCTTTTTTCATGTTCGATCTTGCATAATTTTCTTCAATATCTTTTTGGGGTGAGAGAACGGATCTCCGCTCTCCTCGACTTGTCGGTTCTTTTTCTTCTTGATTTCGATGCTTTTTATTTGATGCTATCAAAAAATTGCCCTTTTCTTTGATCTTTTTATTTGCACTTCTATTTAAATTTAAAAGAAGTAATTTGCTTGGTATAAACCAAGGTTTCATTTTATATGTCTTATAAATTAACAAAAATTCTGGGAAGAACCAAAGTTCCAGATTGGATATGGGATGCTTTAGCATTTTTTCATTCATTCCCATCCAATCGTAAAACCCCTTGTGAGAGTTTGGTAAATTGATCTCTGGGATCTTAAGATAAAAAAAATCTTTTTTAGAAATTATTTGAGAATTTTGAGTACGAATTTGAGTATTTTGATTCCTATTGGTATCGATTATGATCCAGGCCTCAATATCGACTTTTTGTATAAGATCAAATTGCAAAATTTTCCAATCAAAATATTTTCTATCGGCCGGTTTTTCCATATGGATCTTTCCTAGATCATTTTTAATAGGGATGTTCCTCAGCATATCAAAAAAGTTTTTTTTAGGCGTGTTATAATTAATTTCTTGGTTCGTATTTCCTTGAAGGGGAGATCCATAAAAAAAGCATTCCGTTTTCTTTTCATAATGAATAAATTTATATGATAAAAGATCAGATCGATAGTATTTTAGAAAATTATCTTTTTGATTAGATAATGAATATATTTCCATTTTTTTTTGTTTTTTGGAATTCATTAATGGGTTTTTTTCATATGAATGCCGTTTGCTAAAATTTCCCTTTTTAGCTATACGATGCTGACGAAATGTATTTCGCCATTTTTCTGGTATTAATCTAGACCATCCAATCTGAGATAAATGGTATTGATAATGTCCTCTTAACCATCTTTTCCATGGATTCATTTCATAACTCGGAAGTTTGTTATCTGCTGATTTCGAATCAAGCATTCCTTGTGTTTCAAAAGAATCCTTTATTTTAGCCTTAAGGAAAAAGGGGATTCGTTGATATTGAACAACAAATCTTAATGAGTTAATAACTTGGATTTTTCCTAATTTATAAAATACATATGGTTGTGGTACGTAGGATAAGTCATAAAAAATATGTGAATTTGCTTTAATATTACTAATATTCTCAAGTTCCTTTCTTAGAATTATACTCGAAATAGACGGAATTGTAGTTTTCTTTTTTTTATTAATTCTTTCTTGTTTTCTTTCATTATTGTAAATGGATTTATCAATAATTTTTTTTGTTAATTTAAGAAAAAGTTTTGTATTTATTCTGGCAATATTAATGATATATAAAAATATATCCGTGTATATTTTTTCAATGAAAAATTTTACAAAAGGGGATAATTTACAGATTAATCGAGCATTTCTTCTTTTTAACATTTTTAACATTTGCTGTTTTTCTAATTTTTTAGCATTATAACTTGTAGGACTAAGATTATTTATTCTTGGAGTTACTTTTTTTTTCTCTTTTGTGATTCTTTCTATTTGATTTCGAATTGTAGTTGTTCTATCAGCCAGATCCTTCATTTTTTTTTCTGTCAACGAAGAGTTTGTCCAACTCGGAGATGCAATTTGAATTTGACTAAATGATTCGTGAATCATTTGATTGTTTATTATGGAATCTTTTTCTTCTTTAATTTCGCTTGATTTATCGACTCCGACTTCTCTTAATCTAAATAATAGAATTGGATTTACTTTTGAAAGTTCTTTTATTATTCTTTTTCTAAAAAAAACACTTTTGATAACCCATTTTTTTGTTTCTTTTGAAACTTTTCGAAGTAATTTTGTTTTTACTTTGAAAACTGTTAGAACTCGAAAATACTTCTTTTTTAATTTTCCAATTTTTTTTTCGAATTCCTTTAAAATGGGTTTAAAAAAGGAAGGTTTTTTTCGGGGTGAACAAAAGGGGAGTTCCGTTTCCATTCCCCAAACTGTTAAAAAACAAGAATCACCTTTTTCTTTTGTCTTTTTCATTAGATCTTTCTGAGAGGATCGTAGTTTCGATTTGTGCCAAGGTTTCAGACAGAAAGGAAATATGATTTTTATTTGAATACCTTCTGTCAACCAATTTTTTGGAAATTCGGTTTCGGATAATGGAATACCATTATAGGTGCATTTAATATAGATCTCTTTATTCCATTCTTGGAAATCCTCAGACCATTCAGGACGTTGCAATAGGAATATACGTCCAACATTTTTGGCAATTATCAATGAAGGGAATAGAATATATTTTCTAAAAATGGATTGAGTTAGTAACACGCAACCTCTTATTCCTTGCGCAAATGGAATACGATTCCAATCCTCTGAGACTTTTATTCGTGCTTTTTCCTTTCTTTTGTTGGTTTCTTGTTTTTCTTCTCTTTTTGTTTGTTCTTTTGTATACTCTACAATTTTGAATGCTTCCCCTCTATCCAACCCATTTTTAAAAATTAGTTGAATCAACCCGGAAATATTAAAATA